GGGATATGCGTTTGAAATAGATGTCCCCGTTATTATATATATCACGAGCGATACGGAAATGGATCGAGTAATCTCTTGCTTTATCCACGAAAAGGTATTTCTAGTTTGCATGGTCCAATCATTGATCCCGAAAATTTCTACAATAAAATTAGGCGGGTCGCTAGTAGAGTTCCCTATCCATTATTTTGTTATTTTTTTTTTTATGCTTTGCTTATATACAAAGCAAGAAAGAGTAGAATTTGATCAGCGACTCTCTTTCATTGAACGATAAATAATTACAAGGGATGGAGATACACGATTTAAATACTGAAAGGTCCAATATTTCAAAAATGTATCTATAAGGACCGGAAGGGTGGAAACAAGAACAGATATAATCTGATCATTATGAGAAAATCCAAAATCTTTGCAGATATAGCCAATCATTAGTTCCCAACCGTGGGTCGAATGGTATCCGGTAAATAATTCAGTTAAAAAAAGAATAGAAAAAGCTTTTATTGTGTCACTTAAATTAGAGAGGAATTCTTTAACCCAAGAGTTAAGAATACCAAGCTCCTCATTACCCAAAAATGAATAACCACTTAGAATAACGAAACAGATTATATTTGTCGAAAAGTGCAAAATCGTATCGATAGAACCCGCATTGTGCGCCTTTAACAATTGGATCGTTTCCTTTTGGATTCCTATACGAAGTTTTTGTAAATGTGTTTCCGGGTATTCTTTTACCATTTCGTCCAACAGGAAGAGTTCCTCTAATTCTATGAATTGTTGTAGAATACTTTTTTCTTGAATATCATTCAACAGAATTTCGGATTGCCTAGTATTCCACCAATGAGTAATCCAGGGTTTCAGACTTTTATTAAAAAGGAGAGAGATCCACCAAGGCAAAAATACTATAGATGTAAGATAGAGAAGGGGAATTAATACTTTCTTTTTTGCCATTTTTTGCTCTGTGACTTGTTAATCAACCCTACCTCCTTCATTGAATTTATGTGATCTAACTTTTCTATCAAACATGAGTTCCATTATAAAGTAGCGGGCTTTTTCTCTGCTTTTTTTTTTGATTCAGTACTTAGTCCTTGAATCTAAAAAGAATCTGCTTCGAATTCGAATGAAATCTATATAATCTATATATTAGAGGGTCTTCTCTATATTATAGAGGTTCCAGATCGATTAAATTCGAAAAAATTGCCCTCTTTCGATAAATGCCTGAAAGGGCTGCTTCAAATATTCAAACTCTATTCAGATTTCGAGACGAAAGAACTCACTTTCTATCAAAATCGAAAATATGTCATAAAATTTCGCGGGTTATCTATATCTAGGCTATCTATACTATATATATAGAGCCCGGGAATAATGGAGAAATTTTATTAAGAATATTATGATGATCAAAACTGAATGAAAAAAAAGACCGAAAGGTTAGCGTTACGGTCTAAGAGCCAGATCCAATAGGTTGGTTTGGTTCTTAAGGAGCACAAAAGAAAGGATAAAGGGTCAATTGACAAAAGAAAGTAGAGAAAATTGACAAGATATGTTCCATCTGTATCTAACGTACCAATTCCAAATATTGAAAAAAAAAGAGAAAGTATTTATTCCGAAATGCTTTACTACTTTGTTTGATATATAAGATTAAGATGAATCTATTATTTCGATTTCTTACTTGTTTTATTATTCAATTGAGTTGATTGACTTTACATTTACAAAAAACTGTGGACAAAAAAAAGGTTTTGTTTTATATTATGCCTCTCCTCCTCTGTATACATATGCTTTACTTTAGCCCGACTGGGCATTTTTAAGAAACTTCAGCTAAGTTATGCTATAGAAATAAAGAGGATTCTTGGCTGGAGTTTTTTTAGTCCTGACGAGACATAAAGCAATTTCAATTCTTTTTTTCAAAGGCCTTCAATTGGTACACGCAAGAAATAGGCCAATTCGGCAGCTTTTTGCTCAATTTCTCGTGGAGTAAAATTCTCATCAGGACGAGTCAAGGGAACGGCCCCCTGCCCTCTGATTTCCATATAAAGGACACGACGAGCATAAATACCCTCTTTAACTTCTATTTTGATGGACTGAATATCTTTCATAAGGAATCGTAGAAGGATGCGGCGGTTTTTTCCAGGAAACCCCCAACGAAAAATACACACTATTTCTTCTCGTCTATCGAATCGATCATAACCACTGCCTACATTCCAAAAAATTGTGCACCACAAATAGGAACTAATAAAGAAACCCGCGATCCCATAGAAAGACATCACGATTCCTTGTGGAAAAAAAACAATTTGCTGAGCCGGAAATAAAGATATCAAATTCCTACCAAGATAACTCGAAGTTCCAACCAATAAAAACCCTAATGAACCTAAAAACAGGATAAAGGCCCAGAAAAAATTGCTTGTTTTGCGAGACCCCGCTATAAATTCTATCCATATAGATTCTGATCGCCAACTCATACATACTAGATCCAGTTGTTTTTTATTGGAATTGAGAGAATAACCAAAAAGAATTTGCCTTTACTTTTTTTGTTTCCGAAGAAACTCTCATCAACTAGCACTATTCTGATGTGAACCTTTAGTAGTAATTCATCGAATTGGTTAGATCGAAAACCCGCCCCATGTATATATATATATCTCTAGTTCTACTAAATCGAATATTCTACTAAATCGATATCCGTGGTATCTAAGTCGTGAAAAACCAAGATACGATTGTGTATCTTGGCCCCAGGCACCATCGGATCTAAGATCTAAAAAATCTTGGTTTTTTCAATATAAAGGGATAAAGAAGCCATTGCAATTGCCGGAAGTACTAGGGCCACTAAAGGCACAAAAATGGATGGAGTTGTCATAGAATGGGTACCTCAATTTAATATTTGTACCTGTTATTGGTATAATTTTTATATTCTTAGTTAGAAAGATATCTTATAATAATTATATTCTAATTCGTATATTATACTAAGTCTATCTAAACGAGTATATATATATCTAATAAGTGCAAGGAAAGTAGACTGAAATAAATGGACTTGCCCCATCGGAAATATATGATAAGTCACTTTCTTTATTCTTCTTACTTTCTTTTTATTCTTCTTCGATTTCTCTTGTTTTTTTGTCGTTGAAGTGGAATTAAAAAAAAGTTAAAAAAGAAAGAGTTTATTAAAAATTCTCTAAGGATTCGATTTGTTAGAATCCAACAGGGATTTTTAGTAAAAAAAAAAGAAAATCGAATTCTCGCAATATATAAAAAGCTGCAAAATCCTATAACCCCTCGATCTATATTTTTCCCTATTTTTTTATCTATACATATACAAGAGAGGAAGATGAAATTCGTTTTCTTTGTCTCACCGAATTCTAATTTGATTTCCCGGGAGGAAAAATTCACTTTTCATCTTCTTGATAAGGCAAAAACCCGTGCAGTTGAAATAACTCACTCAGAACGACTTTTAAAAGCGTACGTGGTACGATTAGATCAAATAAACCTTTAGGGAATAAATATTCAGTCTCCTGTGAACCCTCGGGCACTGGTTTCTTCAATGTTTCTTCAATTACTCTTTTACCCGCAAATGCAATATAGGCATTGGGTTCGGCAATAATGATATCCCCCAACATACCAAAACTAGCAGTTACTCCACCAGTAGTAGGAGATGTAAGAATTGATATATAGAATAACTTTTTCTTTAATTGATAATCATATAAAGCGGAAGATATTTTAGCCATTTGCATCAAGCTCAAACTTCCTTCTTGCATACGTGCTCCGCCAGAAGCGCACACTATAATAAGTGGTAAAGATTTATTGGTAGCATATTCGATCAAACGGGTGATTTTCTCCCCTACTACGGATCCCATACTACCCCCGATAAACTCAAAATCCATGACCCCAATTGCTATAGGAATACCGTTTAGTTGACCTGTGCCTGTTTGAACAGCCTCAGTTAATCCTGTCTTTCTTTGATAAGAATCAAGACGATCGCTATAAGATTCCTCTTCAGAATCAGATTCCTCTTCAGAATCAGATTTCTCTTCAGAATCAGATTCCTCTTCAGAATGAGATTTCTCTTCAGAATGAGATTTCTCTTCCGAATGAGATTTCTCTTCCGAATGAGATTTCTCTTCAGAATCAGATCCGTTTTCAAAATCGGTAGAAAGTGGACCAAAAAATAGAAGATCTTCTTCAGAATCAGATTCCTCTTCAGAATGAGATTTCTCTTCCGAATGAGATTTCTCTTCAGAATCAGATCCGTTTTCAAAATCGGTAGAAAGTGGACCAAAAAATAGAAGATCTTCTGCAGAATCAGCTTCCTCTTCAGAATGAAATTCAACGAGATCTATAGGGATCATGTCTTCATCCATAGGAGCCCAAGTACCGGGATCAATCGAAAGTTCGATTCTATCTGAACTACTCATTTTCAAATGATATCCACATTGTTCACAAATATACATTTTTGACTTAAAAAATCTCTTATAATTGTTTGTATAGCAATTTTCGCATGCAACCCACAAATGTCTGTATTTTTCAAAAGGACTACTGCTTTTTTCAGTTACATCACGGATTTTAGAACGAAGATAAGAGTCAATACAACTATTAATGTGATTATCCCAACTATAGTTCCTATCGTACAAGTAAGCATCATAGTGGGGATCGTCACTTTTAGATATATTATTCATATAACTAGGATCGCAATAACTAGAAAAAGCACTACTCAAAACCGAATAAAAAGAACTACTCAGCCAAGAATGATCATTGTCAATCTCAAAAATTTGATTTTCAATATCAAAATATAGCGAATAACTATCCCGATTACTATCCCGAATTAAAAGGGTGGAATCAGAAATGAAATTCCGAATGTTTTTGACGTCGATTAAATTATCAACATTACGGTAATAACTAGAACTGCCGCTCGAACTCCAGTTTTTATCTGTATCCTTTATAACTGGGTCTTCGCTTACACCACTAGTATTTTCAAGAGGACCAAGGCTATCCATGGATTTACTTAGTCCACATCTGTATTCTAATTC